GCATATGGTTACAATTATCTACGTGCCCAATGTGCCTATGATGTAGCACCGGGCGGACTATTAGCTAGTGTATATCATCTTGCGAGAATAGAGTCTGGTATAGATCAATCGGAAGAGGTACGCATAAAAGTATTTGTCCCTAGGAAAAATCCTAGAATTCCCTCTGTTTTCTGGGTTTGGAAAAGTGTGGATTTTCAAGAAAGAGAATCTTATGATATGTTGGGAATCCATTATGATAATCATCCACGCCCGAAACGTATCTTAATGCCCGAAAGTTGGGTAGGATGGCCTTTACGTAAAGATTATATCACCCCCCATTTTTATGAAATACAAGATGCTCGTTGAATAATAATAAGAAAATCTTCACTTCTACAACTCCAGATATTTAAGGAATATTTGTGCGTTCTCTTATAGATTATACAAAGTAATTACAAAGTAATTGAAGTTAAATCAGACAGATTAATCGAAATATCATTTCTATTATTATAGGCCGAAAAAAGATAAAAAGATGATCTCAATGGAAAAAAAAAGATCAATAAAAAAAGATACGGATTAATAAAAAACAAATTAGGATAAGGATTAATTGAGATTCTAAAATTTGGAAAATACTTATTTCGGATGAGCCGAACCAATAGGATGAACTCAAAAATTTCCGCATCATGACTTTGTTATGTACCGCGGATTTCACTCGGATGGCTCCGAAAAAGTAACATAAAAAGAAATAAAAAAAAAAAGAACCAAAATCGAATTCTTTTCTTTTATATAATTTATATAGATAAATTTTACATACCTTATATTACGTACCTTATATACATAAATATACATAAGGGTATATACGGATTCTTCTCTTATCTAGAAAGAGTATATCTAGATGGATAAGTATGGATGATGATCTATACTATTAATGAATAGATTTGTCGAACCCTAATTTAATTAAGAATAACTGCTCATACAAATTATGTGCCGGGAACCAGATTTGAACTGGTGACACGAGGATTTTCAGTCCTCTGCTCTACCAGCTGAGCTATCCCGACCATTCCCGATGCATCATCCTCATTTTTATTTTATGAGATTACTTGAATATATGTCAACTAAAAAGACGAAAAAAAAGGGTATTCCATAAGAAAAAAAATTTGAGTTTCAGTAGAGTAATGATATGTATTGGTAATTATTCAAATTCAAATGGGATTCCTTTCTCAAAGATGTCCATTTGTCCATGTATTATATATCTTTTATATATTTATATTCCAAACATATTCGGGGTTTGTGAAAAGAAAAAGTCTACACGAATCCGTTTGTGAAAGAATAGAATGAATGAGAAACATAACGAATTTGGAACTCCTAATGAAAGGAGAATATAGGTTAAAAAATTAGGTAGTTAAACGGGCCTTTTGGGGATAGAGGGACTTGAACCCTCACGATTTAGAAAGTCGACGGATTTTCCTCTTACTCTAAATTTCATTGTTGTCGGCATTGACATGTAGAATGGGACTCTATCTTTATTCTCGTTCGATTAATAAGTTCTTCAAAAGATTTATCGAACTGTAGTGGAGTGAATGGTTTGATCAATGAATACTCGATTCTTCAACTTGGAATCGATTCACAAAGATTTTTTCATTTCTCATAGAAATAGAAAACAAATAGAGATGGGATTCGCGCCATCATTAATCATTTGAGATAGTATTTCAGTACGAATACGTATGTATATACGTTCATCCTCGATCTTTTCGGGAGTTTCGATGGAACTTTTACTAATGCAATGCCGTTCACTCCATTTGTTAGAACAGCTTCCATTGAGTCTCTGCACCTATCCTCTTTTTTTCTTTCCGAACCCGTCTTTGTTTTTTTGTTTTCGGAAAATGGGATTTGGCTCAGGATTGCCCATTGTTAATTCCAGGGTTTCTCTGAATTTGAAAGTTCTCACTTGGTAGGTTTCCATACCAAGGCTCAATCCAATTAAGTCCGTAGCGTCTACCAATTTCGCCATATCCCCCCCTTTGTTTTGAGATTAGGGTCTCATTACGATGCTTTTTTTCATTTCAATTATAGAAATTGAAATTATACCGGAACTCTAACTGTTGAATTCATTAGATACTCATTCCTATAATTGAAAGGTTTTTATTTCTTTATTTGATTTCTTATATATTTTTTTTTTTCACCTCTATTGAATACTCATATTTGGTCCAATCAGAAATGATTCTATCATTTCTGTATCCACAATTCAATATAGAAGGTCTATACCATCTATATTAAATGTCCTCCTTTCTCTTATTTTTTTTTTGTGCAATTTTGAATACTCGAACGGTCGATTCTATCTTCTTTTTTTTTTCTTATTAAAATATTTTTTTATTTTAATAAAATATATTATGAATTAGCATTAATAAAATAGAAAAATGGATAATAAATGTTATTACATCTATTTATTAATATTTATTATATAATATAAAAATATTCTTTGTATAAATATAGACGAATGGGGTTTCTCTATTTCCATATATGGAATAAGATATCCATATCCGTAATCGTAATAAAATAAGAGAGAAAGGGGATATGGAAATGTGTAAATTAATAGATTTATGTAATAAAAGATTAATATATGATAAAATCAGTATTCAAAAAAAAGAAAGACAATCCTTCTTCTCCGATATACAATCTTTATTTTGATACGATTTCTATCACACGTGAGTATGCTCTGGGACGGAAGGATTCGAACCCTCGAATAGCGGGACCAAAACCCGGCGCCTTACCACTCGGCCACGCCCCATTTAGACATTCTTATCCTATACTAATAAGAAAATTTCGTTATTGGTCAATTCCAATTTAAATATCTAACTATTTAGAGAAGATTGTTGTTAGAGAAGATTGTTGCTGTTATTTTGATATGGATAGGTATAAGATAAAATTGAAATTCTTGATCATTACGTATAATTTAATTAGGATATTATATGAAAGCATGACTTTTTCTATTCTCTTTTTGATTTCATAACGCAAATATTTTGAATTGGGAAAATTGTAATCTTTAAATCAAAGAATATTTTTTTAGTCCACTTTTTTTTTTTCGTTTGATTCATTTATTGATTTATTAATTATTTTATTTCTTTTATCTTCTATTTAAATATTATCTTATATTTAGCATATTTTTTTTTTATTTATTATTTATTAGAGAATATATATTTATTAAACTCTATACAAATATGGGGATATTTTTTTATATATTAAAAAAGAATATATACTAAATAAAAAATATTAATATCTTAAATAACTTAAACTTAATTAACTTAACTCATAACTAATTCACAAAAGATAAACTTAACCCCAAAAAATACAATTATATATCTTATATCTTAAAGAACAAAATGTTTGTTATGCTTAATATCTTTAGTTTTATCTGTATTGGTCTTAACTCTGCTCTTTATTCGAGTAGTTTTTTCTTCACCAAATTGCCAGAAGCCTACGCTTTTTTGAATCCAATTGTGGATGTTATGCCAGTAATACCTGTACTCTTTTTTCTCTTAGCTTTTGTTTGGCAAGCTGCGGTAAGTTTTCGATGATATAACACTGTCGTATAAAAATTTTAAATTTAGAAAAAAAAAGATTCTAACAATTGAAAAGATCAGATAAGTTTTACAGTAGGAATCTTCGATTCAAAAATTCCCCTATAGCCATGAAAATCTGTACCATCTCAATGCCCTATTCTTACTCTTTTTTTTTTTCCATTGAAAATGAAAAACCCTAGTACATTAGAGTCCCCACCAATATCGAATTTGGTGTATGAAAAATATTTCAGTAATATAATAAAGAACTCGACTCTTTTTCTTATTATAAAACAAATTCATTTATGAGATCTGATAATTCTTTTCTATTTCCCAAAATTACTTTTTTTCTTCGTGTGAAAAAAACGCAATAGTATAGGAAAATATATTCCCTTTCTATTTTAGAATCCTGGAGATTTTGAAATGCTTACTCTAAAACTTTTTGTTTACACGGTAGTTATATTTTTTGTTTCTCTTTTTATCTTCGGATTCTTATCTAACGATCCCGGACGAAATCCGGGACGCGAAGAATAAAAAAAAATGGTTTTCTTTGTTTTAGTTTTTTTTTTTCATTTTTATAAAGATAAAGATGTGAAATAGAAAAAATACTAAGAAGATTTGAAAAGCAAGTAAAACAAAGAAAAAAAAAGGGTTTGATATGAAAAGAAAAATAAAATAGAAAGTCATCGACGGAAACGGAAAGAGAGGGATTCGAACCCTCGGTACGAAAAATTCGTACAACGGATTAGCAATCCGGCGCTTTAGTCCACTCAGCCATCTCTCCCTAATGAAATTATAAATATGTTTCATTAAAAAAAAAATAGTAATCGAAAAAAGTACCTCTTTTTTTGTTTTTATTTCATTTTTTTTTATTAAGTTTAAATTAAAAAAAAATTCTATATTTTTGTTTATTTTAAGATTTGATTATTTAATACTTATTTCTTTCTTAACCTTAACCAATTCTTTCTTATAAATATATAACTTTTATTTAGTTTATTAAAAAATAGAATATTAATAATTAAAAATGGAATAATATACAATATAGACAATATATAAATAAAATAATAGAATAAAATAAGGATTACCCCCTTTTATTTTGGACAGCCCGGCCTGGTCAGTACCTAGCTGGGCCTTTTTTGTTCCCTCGAAGCGTAAAAAAAGGATACTTGTTATTGAAACAACAAAAAAAGACCAAACATAAGAACGAATGGAACTATAAATTTTTAAAAAATTCATTTTTTTTTTTATGTCTTAAGTAGTTTTGGCAAAACATATCTGCCAAAAAACTTACCCTCAAAAACCTTGTTTAGTTATTTAAGCGAGTCCTCCTTTCCTAATTTATTCTATCCCCTTACGAAACACGTGAACACGATAATCTTCAGGATTCCTTTAGAATTCTATTTAGTGATTACGACCGATTTTCTTGTTCGACAAAAAGTCTATTTATATGCAATAATTGCATTGTAG